ATCCCCAACGAAAAATACACACTATTCCTTCCTTTCTATCGAATCGATCATAACCACTACCTACATTCCAGGAAATTGTGCACCACAAATAGGAACTAATAAAGAGACCCGCGATCCCGTAGAAAGACATCACGATCCCTTGTGGAAAAAAAAGGATTTGCTGAGACGGAACAAAAGATATCAAATTTCTACCAAGATAACTGGAAGTTCCAACCAATAAGAATCCTAATGAACCTAAAAAAACGATAAGGGCCCAGCAAAAATTACTTAGTTTTCGAGACCCCGTTATAAGTTCTATCCATATATGTTCTGATCGCCAACTCATACTTAATCCGATTTCATTTTATTGGAATTGAGAGAATACCCCAAATGATTTTGACTTGACTTTTTTTGTTTCCGAAGGAACTAGCACTAGTTTGATGTGAACTAGTACTAGTTTGATGTGAACTTTTAGGAGTAATTCATCAAATTGGTTAGATCTAAAATAATAGCATACCCTTCATATGATCCCAATATACATATTGATATACATATAGATCCACCAACTTTACATTTTAGGCATCCAGCGCTCCTGATCCATTTGAAACTAGCTAGAATTCATTTACCCATGGATCATTTTCTGCAGGCATAAGAGCTTTTTCCTTTATGTTCGCCGGAAATCACATGTTATACCATATTTCCCGAAATAAATATTTGTGTTATGCTACAAGTCTAAGTTTCAAAAAAAAACGGATGAGGTTTTGTCCCCTCAGATCTAAACAATCTTGTTTTTTTGAACATAAAGAAATAAAGAAGCCATTGCCATTGCCGGAAATACTAGGCCTACTAAAGGCACAAAAATAGAGGGAAAATTGAAAGTTGTCATAAAAAGGGTACCTCGATTTACTATTTGTACCTGTTATTAGTTTTTTTTTGAATATCATATTTTCTATTTATACTAATACTAATTATAATTAAAATTAAGAATTGTAATTATTATGAATTCGTAGTTATTAGTAATTCATTCATAAATCATCAAATTTGAAAATTCTTATTTTATTAGAATTCTTATTTTATTATAGAAGAGATATAAGTATCTATATATCTAAATGAGTATATAGAATAAGTCCAAGAATGTAGAACTAAATAAATGGACTTATTCATCTTTCTACAATTAGATCTTAGGTCACCAAAGAAAACTCCATTCTTATTTACTTTGATTCCGATAAGCTAACTACTTGTTTGCTACAAATAAAATAATAAAATAATGGAACTTAGTGCGCTCTACTTGATTGACGTGTAATTCAAAGGAAAGAAGCCGTGGAGCTTCAATAACTCCCTCAGAACATCTTTTAAAAGAGTACGTGGTACGATTAGGTCGAATAAGCCCTTATCGAATAAATATTCAGTCTCTTGTGAACCTTCGGGTACTGTTTGCTTCAATGTTTCTTCAATTACTCTTTTACCCGCAAATGCAATGTAGGAATTGGGTTCGGCAATAATGATATCTCCCAACATACCAAAACTAGCCGTTACCCCACCAGTAGTAGGAGATGTAAGGATTGATACATAAAAAAACTTTTTATTGGATTGATAATCATATAAGGCAGACGAGATTTTAGCCATTTGCATCAAGCTCAAACTTCCTTCTTGCATGCGCGCCCCACCCGAAGCGCACACTATAATAAGAGGTAGAAATTGATTGGTAGCGTACTCAATCAAACGGGTGATTTTCTCCCCGACTACGGATCCCATACTGCCCCCCATAAACTTAAAATCCATAACCCCAATTGCTACAGGAATACCATTTAGTTGACCTACGCCTGTTTGAACAGCCTCAGTTAATCCTGTCTCTATTTGATAAGAATCAATACGATCTTTATAAGTCTTATCCTCCTCCTCTGAATCCCAATCCGAATCAATACCATCAGGCTGGTCCTCCGAATCCGAATCAATACCATCCTTATCTTTATCTTTATAAGGCTGGTCCTGCGAATCAGAATCATAAGGTTCCTCCTGCGAATCAAAATCATAATCCTCCGAATCTGAATCCGAATCAAAATCAGAATCACTGGGATCTTCTATATCAGCTTCACTGGGATCTTCTATATCAGCTTCACTGGGATCTCTAGTGAAGCTTTTTTTACTAAGGTCCTTCTGTCCATGAGATTCAATAGACTTAATAATAGACTTAATAATGGCCTCTATCTCTCTAGAGGCCTTATCAGATTCATCTTCACTTTCAATGGGATCTTCTAGATCCCATTGAATGGGATCTATAGAGACCATGTCTTCATCCATAGGATCCCAAGTACCGGGGTCGATCAAACCTTCGATTCTTTCTGAACTACTCATTTTCAAATGATATCCACATTGTTCACAAATATTCATTTTTGATTTTAAAATTCTCTTATAATTTAATGCATAACAATATTCGCATTGAACCCACAAATGCCTGTACTTTTTAGAGTAGTCTTTAGTTGAATCGGGATCATTATGATTAGACCCTTCTGGATTAGCA